GATCTATTCATTAAAAAGAATCGATTCGATACACTTCTTATGTACCCATAGGTGTTATATTGGATTTGCATCAGATTTCGGATCAATCTATATTGATTGACTGCCTCCATTATGTTGTTGCTAGCAAATACCGCCGTTTTTATTTTTGGATCTTCCAAATAATTCCCGCAGTAGATCCGGACCAATTTTTTTCTGATCCTTCGATAAAAAGATTCATTCTCTTCATAAAAAAGAGGAGGTAGAATCAATAAAGATTTCTTTTTCGATTCATCTCTGGAGTTGAATACCTTATTCAAGAATTTTTTTTGATCTAACCCGTAGGAATCAATAGAAAAGGCAAATCTCCTATGATACACCAGATCCGGCCCGGTTATTGATAGAGTGAATAGATCTGCCATTTCTTGAAATCTCTCTTCTGATTCAAAATCATGGTGTAACGTGTATCCCCCCTTGTTCCGGCCATGGAATAGATGAAATAAATAAAAAAATGGATTTTTGTTCAAGAATGAAATCTTATTGGAACTGTCCATATCCGGTGCATCCTTCGGAACCATATCAGATCCCGGATCTGATGAAATAGGATGAATTGAGACGGTATTTTGTAAATACGTAATTATCTTGAATATATCAACCATTTCTTTATTTTCCGATCGCCTGGAAAGAACAAAAGAAACATCCTGTTTTTTCTTCAAAAATTTCTGATCTCTAGTGGACCTCTCAGTAGGATTCGAACCCATATGAAGTTCTGACCATCTGTCAGAGAAAAAAGAACGAATTGATCTTGTAGGATTCCCAAGAAATTCTTCGATTTCTTCCGGAAGCAGATGATTATTCATCTGCTTCTCACGTTCCGCGAATAGCCGGGACATTGAGGAAGATCCAAAAAGGCATTTCGGGAATCGATCTGATTCTATCTCTGTTCCTTCCGTTTGAAGAAAGGAAGGATCCCAAAGAATCGATCTTTCTTTTTGAATATTTGACAATGCATTCCGTACCTTGCTAAAAAACCGATCCTTGTTTACCAACCACACATTGTCTAACCAAATCAAATTCTCTCTCGATACGTTCCTCAAAAAATCCGATTCGTGCTGATTCTTTCCCCAACTAACGAAGAGATCTTGGTGGAATTGCCACATATGAAATTGAGCACAATTTTGCAAAGAAATATCCCACTTGTTTCTCGAGAAGAGATGGGAAACATGCTCAATATAATTTGATTGAATAGTTGCCTCAGCTCCTTGTTGTTTGAAGAACCCCCCCCCTTCAATTGGTCTTTTTTCACGAAAAGCAGACATGAGATAACAAATCAAGTCTTTCCCTAAGACTTCGAATAGCTGTCCCGAATTCAAGTTGAGTATGTTTCGCTTCTTCCTCGGAGAAAGACGATCAAACAATTCCCAATCATGGTCCTTGCGGATCATATCATCCGTATAGGATAAAAAAAGAAACTCCAGATATTTGCTATCTTTCTCTTTGAATGAGATCTCAATTCCAACTACGGTTTTATTAGATACCTTACAACTAGAATCCCTCTTTTTTCCGATCCGGTTCCTCCACCACCGCGAACCCCGGTTAGATTCAGGCATGATACACTTTTTATTTATTGGGAGAACCCAAGTACTCTCTTGCGAATCCATGAAACAACTCTCAGAAATATTTTTTCCTTTTGGAAGATACAGGGGCGAAACAATCAACCTATTGATATTGCAAGACCAAAAAGATTCTTCCAATGTCTCATTTCTGGGTCCAATGGAATTCATAGGTATAGGAAGAAGCCCCATCAAATAGAGATTTTTTCTTTCGACAATCTTTCGATTGTTAATACGAGATATAAGGACCGCTACTACAAGCAGTATTATACCTTTGATCGTGAAATATCGATTGCTTCTTGAACCCTGTGAATCACGTGAAAGTAGGATACTCCAAATTCGGGGGTCAAAGAGTTTCATAAAACGTTCTTGGTGGAAAAGAATGTGAGTGAAAGATCCCACTGAATCGAATTTGGTCCATGAATCTAAGAAATAGTGAGAATTCTTGATCTCTCTCAATATCTCTCTCAATTCGAAGATCCAGGATTTGAATTGATGTTCTCTCATTGATTCCTCCTAAAGATTTCATTTCAATTGGAATTTGGTTATTTACGATGTACGATGATCCCTGTTAAGCATCCATGGCTGAATGGTTAAAGCGCCCAACTCATAATTGGCAAATTCGTAGGTTCAATTCCTGCTGGATGCACGCCAATGGGAACGTTCAATAAGTCTATTAGAATTGGCTCTGTATCAATGGAATCTCATCATCCATACATACCGAATTGGTATGGTATATTCATACCATAACATATGAACAGTAAGAACTAGAATTCTTATTGATACTGGAACTCATAGGGAAGAAAATGGATTTATGGATGGAATCAAATATGCAGTATTTACAGAAAAAAGTATTCGGTTATTGGGGAACAATCAATATACTTCTAATGTCGAATCAGGATCAACTAGGA